GATCCGTTTTATTTGATTAATGGATCCAACATAACATGATAATTGAATTAAAAAAAAAAAAAAGAGTGTTCGTGTTCTTACCGCCCTGTTATTTTCAACCAATTATGGGCTTCAATATAATTACCTGGAGTAAGCGATATTGCTTGTTTCCAATATTCAGCAGCTTGATCAGACCAAGCCTCCGCAATTTCAGAATCCCCCTGTCGAATGGCCTGTTCTCCCCGGTCGGAATAGGTGGGCCACTTCCTTCCCTTAGAACCGTACTTGAGAGTTTCCTACCTCATACGGCTCCACCGCCAATTCTTTTGGTGTCCCATCTTAATCTACCATATCCGTAATTGAATGAGATTTCTCGTAAATTTATCCCGGGTTAACCAGAAGAGGTTAATTACATAAGTTTCAAACTCTTATTTTGTTTTGATCAATAATTCGTTTTATCTTTTCTCCCACCTTCAGAAGAATAAAGCATAGGTACCGTACCCCCTCTATCATTAGAATCCTCTGAAAGGTAACTATCTCGGTTTCATATAGAAATTTATATAGAATCTTTGAAAAAGACTTTCCTCCATAAGAAAGAAAGGACTTACTATCTTTGGGATCTGATGCTACACCGCTGCTCAATACCTTAGTAGATCGACTCTATTACATAAGTTGATTCCTAACTTTTATCTCATAGCATAAGATATGTTATGTAAGCAGTTCTTATTCTATCGGCCCAAAAACCTCTCTAATACCTCTCTAATTGATCTTTACGGCGCTTACCCTATCAATTAAATTAGATCCTTTATCCATGGAATCTAGTATATAGGCCATACCCATTTCTTCATATTTTGGCCTCCATGAAGTCTTTCTTTGCTACAGCTGATAAAAATCGTTGCTTTGGACGATGCATATGTAGAAAGCCTATTTTTTTTTTTTTTTCTAGTATTGACTAGCGTATTTTATCTTTCTTTCCTTCTTTCTATAGTGGAGATAGTCGCACGTAATGACAGATCACGGCCATATTATTAAAAGCTTGTGGTAAGAATGGGTTTCGCTCTAGTGCCCGGAAATAATATTCCAAAGCCTTCGTATGTTCCCCGTTGCTTGTGTGGATAAGGCCTATGTTATAGAGGATATAACTTCGATCGTAGGGATCAATTTCTAGTCGCGTAGCTTCATAATAATTTTGTAAAGCTTCCGCATAATTTCCTTCGGATTGAGCTGACATCCGTTACGGTCGTTCATTATATTCAAAGAATCTCCGGTTCAGAACCGTACGTGAGACTTTCATCTCATACGGCTCCTCCCTTCTGTGCATAGTAATAAAGGGAATAATCCATGGAAGCAAAAAAGATTGAAATATTCTCATTATGAACTGATACTGATGGGGGCTAGTGTTTTTACAAGAAATCTCTAGCCAACCTTCCTGTAAGAGGTCCTTTTCTTAACACCAAACGTGTTGATGCTAGATAGAAATGTTCACTCCAACAATTTCTTTGTCCTCAACGCCCTCTATTTGATTTGCAGGAATTAGTCACTTCAACGATCTTCGATGGTTATACGGGTATCCAAAAGCACAAACGAGATGGATGTTTGTTGTCCCAACCATTCTTGTTAGTCCCGATCCCAATAAGGAAAAGGGGTATAATAGTATTATTATATAACAAAGTTTTCGTGTTGTTGATTCCTAGGCGTAGTGCTTCTTTTCCCTATGCGCCGCCTATTGGTACTGTACTGGTGGAGTAGGATTAACCTGCAATACAGAACCTATAGGTGTAACCTTTCGCTCAATGCTAAAATCAATAATTGAAGCATCTGAGGTTGCATCAATCGGGGATACACGACAGAAGGAATTGTTCGATCTCTACTACCTCAAACTTCACCTTCACCAAGCGGAAGTTTATTTCAAGAATTTTTTTTTTTTGTCCTGAACCGTGTCCCCTTCTCATAAGACTGAAAGAGGCCAAATCTAATAAATAAAAAAAAAAAACGAATCAAATCACACCATCTCTGTAATAGGTAAATGCCTCTTTCTCTCCTGAAGTTGTCGGAATTATTCGTAATAAGATATTGGCTGCAATTGAGGAGGTCTTATCAATAAAATTTCCACTTATCCGAGATCTAGGCATAGTTTACAACCCATTCCATAATTCTTCTCATTATCCTCTCCCTCGAGGGAAAATGCTCCCATAAACAAAGGAATTGTACAGTACGAAATCACATAAAAACGGAGTAATTGTAAAAAAGTAAAAAAAAAAAAAAAAGACCCCAAAAATTGTCCCTTTTAAGTTAAGACAGGGATAGATAGGAAATATTGGAATAAGATTGGATTTCAGCCCAATGTGGTATTTATACCAATGAACAGAACTCTTACTCCTCATTTTAGCGAAGTTAAGGAATCAAAGAATTTTTACTACAGATTCTGATCTAACTCGAGGAGTTTTTATTTATTATTTTATTATAATTATATTATGATCCAAAGAGTAAAAAGAATCAAATAATCATTCCATGATGAAAGAAAATAGAATAACCAACCCCTCTATTTGGGGTGAATAGCGCGTATACACAAACAATACAATGGAAATATAAAAATCATAGGGCGACCCATGAATTTCTTTATAATGGGTCTATGGGGTAGCTCATGAGAAGAGTTGCTGTTGATAAATCTAAATAAACTATAAAGGAATTTTTTAATTCCTACTGACCTCTAAATATAACCATAATATAAAATACTATAGAGTTAGTGGATTCGTCCCAATTCATTGGTTGTTTAATCCGGTATAAATATCCGAATAAGATGGGGAGGACCATCGTCTTGACAAAGATGAATAGATAAAGATGAATAGATCGTTTTTTTAATATAATATTAAGTTAATATTCAATAAATAAAAAAATTTTATCTCTCGAGCCTCAAAGGAAGATCTTTGACGGAAAGTTTTCGATTTATAATCGATCGGTAGTACCTTTATTGTTATTGCAATAATACAATTCAATAATATGAATGACTCGCTATTCACTGGGTTTCCGGGCAATAATCCTAAGATTCTGCAGGAAAGGTGGCCGAGTGGTTCAAGGCGTAGCACTGGAACTGCTATGTAGGCTTTTGCTTACCGAGGGTTCGAATCCCCCTCTTTCCGTACCTTGACTTACACCCAATTCACCAATGTTACCAACCACAATGTATCAAATAACAATGGATACCCAAAGAGTAGGGCCTTTCTTTTCTAGTGATTCTCTATTGCCAATTACTGTGGTAGATAAAATATCGGAAAGGGTAGACAAGGAATGAGAATCTGACCGCGGATCCACTTGCGATATGCAAATGGGGGAAAATCCGGATTAAATCCCTTAGCTTAGTTCTATTTACTTTGTTTGGTGAAACAGGGTGGACAAAATTGTCCAAAGCTTAATTATTTAAATTAAGTTTAAGTCTGACGGGAATAATATTCTACGACTAGTAATTCATTGATTTTTAAGCCGATCCATTTACTATCTATTATTTGATTTACTATTCCTTTATAGTGTAATGGGTCAAGAGTCAAATGTTTTGGCAATTCCTCGCGGGGGGGTGAATCTACATAATTTTGAATCAGAGCTCTTGATCTTTGTTCATCCCTCGTAGTAATAATATCTCGGGGTTTACACCGATAACTGGGGATATCTACTATATGACCATTAACTAAAATATGTCTATGGTTAACTAATTGTCTAGCTCCAGGAATGGTCGAAGCCATACCCAATCGAAAAAGGATGTTATCCAAACGCATTTCAAGTAGTTGTAGTAAAACTTGACCTGTTGACCCTTTGGCTTTCCCAGCGATACGAACATATCTAAGTAATTGGCGCTCTGTCAGACCATAATGAAAACGCAATTTTTGTTTTTCTTCTAGACGAATACGATATTGAGATCTTTTCCCGGAACGCGGTTGGTTTCTAAGATCCCTTCCGGATCTAGGTCTTTTACTAGTGAGTCCCGGTAAAGCCCCCAGACGGCGTATTTTTTTGAAACGAGGCCCTCGGTAACGAGACATAAAAACTCCTTAATTTTATTGAAATTTTATTTCACAGAATAAATAAATTAAGACTGAACTAAACGATAAACGAAGCTAAACTCGCTGAAGTACTATAAAGAAGAGAAGAATGGGATAAATTGTCTCAATAACCGGATTCTTTTATATAGTTATATATAGGAAGTTAAGTATCCACTTCTTGTTCTGTAGAGATCTAAGAGCTTCAATCCTTTTTTTATTCTTTTTTATTCATAGTTGGGAGTTCCCATAACATACTATGTTGACCCGACATTTGGATATTAGATAAAATGGAAGATTATTTTCAATTTCTGTCTTTTCAATTTCTCTTGATCTCAAGGAGACATTATCAATCATGGAAAAAAATAGAATAAATGGAAAAGCCGGCTATCGGAATCGAACCGATGACCATCGCATTACAAATGCGATGCTCTAACCCCTGAGCTAAGCGGGCTCACATAACAGAAATAGTGCATAGGATTTCGGGAACCCACAGGGACTTAGCTATTAGTAATTACCTTTTAGTTTTTTATTATATTATACTATTTGTTTATTTATTATTAACATTAATTTATTTATTATTAACATTAATTAATATTAATAATAATTAATTATTTTAAAATTTAAATTATAATATAATAATATATAGTTTATTTTATATAGAAATTCTATTTATTTACACTATAGGAATCGCTATAGTATAGGAGATGATTCCTAAGGAAAGGATAAGATAAAGATAAGGCTGCAGTCCAGAGCATAATGAGACATTCCTCTGGTTTCATTCAGAAAGGGAGGAGATAAGACGATAAAAAAAAAAGAGAAGAATGAATATCGACCGTTCCAGTATTCCAAATAGCGCTAAAAAAATAAGGGGGGGAAAGACATATATATATATGTGACGTGGGATATATCCATCCATATTGAATTGTGGATACATCAATGATAGAATCATTTCTGATTGGATCATTGGATCATATCAAATATGGGTCCGGCACTCCGATAGGGATGAAAGAAGCTGTGCAAGAAATAGGGGCACACCTATTCAATATAGGAATAAGGACCTGTATCTAATGAATTCAACGGCTCCAAGATAAATGAAAGAAGGGGCAATGTGATTTCTTTCTCATAAGGAAGAGAGGGAGGGGGATATGGCGAAATTGGTAGACGCTACGGACTTGATTGGATTGAGCCTTGGTATGGAAACCTACTAAGTGGTAACTTCCAAATTCAGGGAAACCCTGGAATTAAAAATGGGCAATCCTGAGCCAAATCCTGTTTTGAGAAAAAAAAAAGAGTTAAGAATAAAGAATAAAAAAAGGATAGGTGCAGAGACTCAACGGAAGCTGTTCTAACAAATAAATGGGGTTGACTTTACTTTACTACATTGGTAGAAGAATCCTTCTATCAAAACTCCAGAGTGGGATGACCCTATATCTATATATGTACGTATATGTACTGAAATATCAAAGATTAATCACGACCCGAATCTATATATATAGATTTTTTTTCTCTATGAAAAAAACTTCAGAAGCAGAAGGAAGAATCAAATAGTCAGTGATCAAATCGACTATCACACCAGAGTTTGATAGATCTTTTTAAAGATTGATTAATCGGGCGAGACGAGAATAAAGATAGAGTCCCATTCTACATGTCAATACTGACAACAATGAAATTTCTAGTAAAAGGAAAATCCGTCGACTTTAGAAATCGTGAGGGTTCAAGTCCCTCTATCCCCAATAAAATAAAAGGCCTATTTTACTCCCTAAGCATTTATCCTCTTTTTTTTTTTTCATCAGTGGTTCAAAATTAGATATGTTTTTCACTTACTCTACTCTTTCACAAAAAGATCCGACCTGAAATCTTTCTCTCTTCTCACTGTGATAGATATGATATACGTACAAATGCCCATCCATATATGGATGGGCAAAGAATCTCTATTACGGAACCCTTCGCAGTTCATATCATTACTCTTACACTTCCATTTACAAAGTCTCCTTTTTGAAGATCCAAGAAATTACCGACTTTATTTAGGTAAGTTAATGCTTTTTGAGTACCTTTCATTGACATAGACCCAAGCCTTTTCTTTTAGTAGGATCATGCATCGAGAATGGTCGGGATAGCTCAGCTGGTAGAGCAGAGGACTGAAAATCCTCGTGTCACCAGTTCAAATCTGGTTCCTGGCACGTGGTTAATGTATCTAATAGTATAAGATACTCATACAAATGAATCAATAATCAATATGGGTCGGAACCCATATTATATTCGTTAATAGTCTAGAGCATAATACATATTTATCCATCTAGGTGTATAGATAGACACCGCCATCTTGGCCATCTTGTAGATGGGTAAAGAACGAGTAGATGGGTAAAGAAAGAATATATGAGTAAAGATAAAAAAGGGATTCTGTTATCTCCTCTTTTTTGTTTGTCTGTTCATACTGTATCTCCTCCCACACAAAAAGAATGTTAATACTTCATACATATACGAAGTCGAAGTTAGTTGCGCGAAAACCCTAAAAGACTAGTCTAGAGGAGTTAAAGTACAGGAAAAGACAGGGTTCATTTCAGAGACAGCCCCAAAAATCCGATCATTTTTTATTTCTTTTTTATTTCTGAATTTCCTATTTTCTTTCTATTTCTTCACTTTCCCATTTATTACGCGTACGCGGCTTTCTGTGGCCCCATCTAAGCGATGCGCGCGGTACAAAGTTCAGTTCACAGTGCAGAACTCTTTTGATTCATCCTACTAGCTATGCTCATCTGAAATGGGGCTCTTCAAAATTTGAGAATATAAAAGAAGCTTCTTTAGCAGCCCGTCCATAGTACGAATGAAAGGCCAGTTACTCCGTTTCATCTAAAACAGAACGTAAAATATTCCTTTCCTTGAATACGAGGAGTCGTATAAGTGAAGATTTGTTTCTTATCATTCAATGAGCATCTTGTATTTCATAGAAATTGGGGGTAATATAATCCTTACGTAAAGGCCAGCCTAGCCAACTTTCGGGCATCAAGATACGTTTCAGGCGTGGATGATTCTCATAAGAGATTCCCAACATATCATAGGATTCCCGTTCTTGAAAGTCTGCGCTTTTCCAAATCCAGAAAACAGACGGGATTCTAGAATTCGTCCTTGGGGCAAATACTTTTATGCATACCTCTTCGGGTTGATCCACACCATACTGTATTCTCGTAAGATGATACACGCTAGCTAACAATCCGCCTGGTGCTACATCATAGGCACACTGGGAACGTAGATAATTGTAACCATATACATATGAAATGACAGCAATGGAGTACCAATCCTCGGGTTTTATTTGCAAAGTCTCTATTCCTTGGTAATCGAAGCCCAAAGATCTATGAACTAGCCCATGCTTGACTAGCCAAGCGGATAAACGACTCTGCATCTTCTTGATCTCTCCCACATTTGTATGAGTATTTCAAATTCCCGATGAAATTTATGAAGATTGACCCGCTGCTTGTTATCCTCGACA